GAGAATTTGAACAAAAAATGGATTTATTTAATGGAGAATCATTATCGACAGACATTGGTCATTCCTTGACCTCAATCAGTGAATTAGCTGGGGAATCAACACCTAGTTTGAATTTGAAAGGATTTTCTCTATTGGTCGAACAAAGAAGACTTGATTCAGAAAATCAAACGAAATGTTTGAAATTTCTATCCGATGTAGTTACAACTGATCCAAATGATCAAACAATTCAAAAGAAATCTATTGGAATAGAAGAAATCGGTAAAAAGGTTCCTCGATGGTCATACAAATTAACCGACCGTTTGGAAGGACAGGAGGAAGAAAATGAGGAAGAATCGACAGAGGATCATGGGATTCGTTCAAGAAAAGCCAAACGTGTGGTAATTTATACTGATAATGATCAGAATACCAATAATGATCAGAATACCAATAATGATCAGAATACCAATAATGATCAGAATACCAATAATGATCAGAATACCAATAATGATCAGAATGCCAATACTTATACTAGTACCAGTACTAATAGTGATCAAGCACAAGAGGTGGCGTTGATACGTTACTCGCAACAATCGGATTTTCGTAGGGATCTAATCAAAGGATCCATGCGCGCTCAAAGACGTAAAACAGTAACTTGGGAAATGTTTCAAGTAAATGTGCATTCCCCACTTTTTTTGGACAGAATAGACAAAACGTTTTTTTTTTCTTTTGATATCTCCGGAATGATGAACCTAATTTTTAGGAATTGGGTGGGGAAAGGTCCGGAATTAAAAACTTCGGATTCTGAGGAAAAAGAGGCAAAAGAAAAGGAAAAAACAAAGGAGGAGAAACAGGAAGAGAATGAACGGATAGCAATAGCAGAAAATTGGGATACTATTCTATTTGCTCAAGCAATAAGAGGTTCTATGTTAGTAACACAATCGATTCTTAGAAAATACATCGTATTGCCTTCATTGATAATAGCTAAAAATCTCGGCCGTATGTTATTATTTCAATTCCCCGAGTGGTACGAGGATTGGAAGGAGTGGAATAGAGAAATGCATGTTAAATGCACCTATAATGGTGTTCAATTATCAGAAACAGAATTTCCGAAAGACTGGCTAACAGACGGTATTCAAATAAAGATCCTATTTCCCTTCTGTCTGAAACCTTGGCACAGATCTAAGCTACGATTCGATCATAGAGATCGAATGAAAAAGAAAGGAAAAAAAGAAAATTTTGGTTTTTTAACAGTCTGGGGGATGGAAACTGAACTACCTTTTGGTTCTCCCCGAAAAGGACCTTCGTTTTTTGACCCCATTTGGAAAGAACTCGAAAAAAAAATTAGAAAAGTGAAAAAGAAATGTTTTCTAGTTCTAAGAGCTTTAGGAGAAAGAAAAAAATGGTTTCTAAGGGTCTTAAAAGAAAAAACAAGATGGATTCTCAAAACAGTTCTATTTATAAAAAGAATAATAAAAGAGTTTGCAAAAGTAAATCTAATTTTCTTATTTGGATTGAGGAAAGTATATGAACCAAATGAAAATAGAAAAGATTCTATAATTAGTAATAAGATTAACCATGAATCGATCATTCGAATTAGATCTGTGGATTGGACAAATTATTCACTGACAGAAAAAAAAATGAAGGATCTGGCTGATAGGACAACCACAATCCAAAATAAAATAGAAAGGATTACAAAAGACAAGAGAAAAGTATTTCTAACTCCAAATAGAAAGATTAGTCCTAACGAGACAGGTTGTGATGATAAAAGATCGGAATCACAGAAACATATTTGGCAGATATCAAAAAGAGGAGGTGCCCGATTAATACGTAAATGGCACTATTTTATGAAATCTTTCATTGAAAGAATCTATATGGATATCTTTCTATGTAACATTAATATTCCCAGAATAAATGCACAACTTTTCCTTGAATTTGAATCAACAAAAAAAATTATCAACAAAGACATTTCCAATGATGAAAGAAATAAAGAAGGAATTGATGAAACAAATCAAAATGCAATTCACTTTATTTCGACTATAAAAAAGTCTCTTTCTAATATTAGTAATAATAAATCACAGATTTATTGTGACTTATCTTCCTTGTCCCAAGCATATGTATTTTACAATTTATCACAAATCCAAATTATTAATAAGTATTACTTGAGATCTGTACTTCAATATCGCGGAGCATATCTTTTTCTTAAGGATAGAATAAAGGACCATTTTGGGACACGAGGAATATTGGATGCCAAATCAAGGTCTAAGAAACTTCCGAATTCTGGAATGAATGAATGGAAAAATTGGTTAAGGGGTCATTATCAATACAATTTATCTCAGACTAGATGGTCTAAATTAGTACCGCAAAAATGGCGAAATAGAGTCAATCAACGTCGTATGATTCAAAATAAAGACTCAAAAAAAGATTCATATGAAAAGGAAAAAGACCAATTAATTCATTACGAGAAACAAAATAATTATGTAGTGAACTCATTACCGAGTCAAAAAGAAAAATTTAAAAAACACTACAGATATGATCTTTTATCACATAAATATATTCATTATGAAGACAGGAAGGACTCATATATTTATGGATCGCCATTCCAAGTAAATGGAGACCGAGAGATTCCATATAATTACAACACGCCTAAACCCGAATCATTTTATGTACCCGGGGGTATAGCTATTAATGATTATCTAGGGGAAGGGTCTATTATTGATACGGGGAAAAATCCGGATAGAAAATATTTGGAGTGGAGAATTCTCAATTTTTTTCTTAGAAAGAATATCGATATTGAGACTTGGACCGATATAGATACTGGAACCAACATTAATAAAAATACTAAGACTGGGACTAATGATTATCAAATAATTGATAAGAAAGATCTTTTTTATCTCACGATTCATCAAGAAATCAACCCATCCAATCAAAAAAAAAGGTTTTTTTTTGATTGGATGGGAATGAATGAAGAAATGCTACATCGTCCCATATCGAATCTAGAACCCTGGTTCTTCTCAGAATTTGTGCTACTTTATGATGCATATAAGATTAAACCGTGGATCATACCAATCAAATTACTTATTTTCAATTTGAATGGAAATGAAAACATTAGTGAAAATAAAAACATCAACAGAAATCAAAAAAAGGATCTTCGTCTATCATCTAATCAAAAAGAATATCTTGAATTAGAGAATCGAAATCAAGAAGAAAAAGAAGAGCTGGGTCAAGGGAATCTTGGATCAGATCCACGAAACCGACAAAAAGATCTTGAAAAAGATTCCGCGGAATCAGACATTAAAAAACGTAGAAAGAAAAGACAATCCAAGAGCAATAAGGAAGCGGAACTAGATTTCTTCCTGAAAAGGTATTTGCTTTTTCAATTGAGATGGGCTGATCCTTTGAATCAAAGAATTCTAAATAATATCAAGGTATATTGTCTCCTGCTTAGGCTGATAAATCCAAGGGAAATTGCTATATCCTCTATTCAAAGAGGAGAAATGCGCCTGGATGTAATGCTGATTCAGAAGGATCTAACTCTTACAGAATTGATAAAAAGGGGAATATTGATTATCGAACCGGTTCGTCTGTCTATAAAATGGGATGGACAATGGATTATGTATCAAACCATAAGTATTTCATTGGTCCATAAGAATAAGTACCAAACTAATCGAATATGCCGAGAAAAAAAATATGTTGATGAAGATTATTTCGATAGATCCATTGCACAACATGGAAAGGTACTTGTGAATGGAGATGAAAATAATTATGCTTTGCTTGTTCCTGAAAATATTCCATCTCCTAGACGTCGTAGAGAATTGAGAATTCTAATTTGTTTGAATTCCGAGAATGAGAATGTTGTGAATAGAAATTCAGTATTTTTCAATGGCAACAACGTAAGGAACTGTGTGCAATTTTTGGATGAGGACAAGCATTTTGATACAGATATAAATGAATTTATCCAATTCAAATTGTTTCTTTGGCCCAATTATCGATTAGAAGATTTAGCTTGTATGAATCGCTACTGGTTTAATACCAATAATGGCAGTCGTTTCAGTATGTCAAGGATACATATGTATCCACGAGTCAGAATTAGTTGATGGTGGATTTCCTATATATCTATATCACGTGTCATATCCGGTATATAAAGGTATACAAATGTACACACACGTTGTGTTACATTAGATTCTGATACATGATACTGATTCAATGATGTATCATATCAATTGGATCTAGGAATGAATCGGCAGAATTTTCTTAAGTCCCAATCATTCCCTTTTGTGGGTGTAGAAATGTACCATCTCCTTCTATCGAATCCAATTTTCAATTGGATTCGATAGTAAAGTAGTCTATGAATAAATCCAGATTATTTTATTGTGTGTACCAGATCTAAATGACTGGCATTATCATTATTCCTGATCGGTAAAATCCATATCTGTGGAAAAGAAAGAAAAAAAAAAGAGAGAGAGAAGAATTCTTTTTATGGTAAAAAATTCATTCATCTCAGTTATTCCGCAAGAAGAAAAAGAAAAAAACAAAGGGTCTGTTGAATTTCAAGTATTCAGTTTCACCAATAAGATACGGAGACTTACTTCACATTTGGAATTGCACAGAAAAGACTATTTATCCCAGAGAGGTCTGCGGAAAATTCTGGGAAAACGTCAACGTATACTGGCTTATTTGTCAAAGAAAAATAGAGTACGTTATAAAGAATTAATTGATCAGTTGGATATTCGGGAACCAAAAACTCGTTAATTTGAAAATTCGTTTGAATTATTTGCTTTATTAGATCTTGAATTTTGATGAACCTCGTTTCGTTTTCAGCAATTCATGAAATAATGAATCGGGGAAGAAAACATATGACTGTACCGGATATAAGAAAAGACTTCATGATAGTCAATATGGGTCCTCACCACCCATCAATGCATGGTGTTCTTCGACTCATCGTTACTCTAGATGGTGAAGATGTTATTGATTGTGAACCCGTATTGGGTTATTTACACAGAGGGATGGAAAAAATTGCGGAAAACCGAACAATTATACAGTATCTACCTTACGTAACACGTTGGGATTATTTAGCTACTATGTTCACAGAGGCAATAACGGTAAATGCACCAGAACAATTGGGAAATATTCAAGTACCTAAAAGAGCCAGCTATATCAGAGTCATTATGCTGGAGTTGAGTCGTATAGCTTCTCATTTGTTATGGCTTGGGCCTTTTATGGCGGATATCGGTGCACAGACTCCTTTCTTCTATATTTTCAGAGAGAGGGAATTGCTATATGATCTATTCGAAGCTGCCACAGGTATGCGAATGATGCATAATTATTTCCGTATCGGGGGAGTAGCTGCTGATCTACCTCATGGCTGGATAGATAAATGTTTGGATTTCTGCGATTATTCTTTAACAGGAGTTGTTGAATATCAAAAGCTTATTACGCGGAATCCCATTTTTTTGGAACGAGTTGAAGGAGTGGGCATTATTGGTGGAGAGGAAGCAATAAATTGGGGTTTATCAGGACCAATGCTACGAGCTTCCGGAATACAATGGGATCTTCGTAAAGTTGATCATTATGAGTGTTACGATGAATTCGATTGGGAAGTCCAATGGCAAAAAGAAGGAGACTCATTAGCTCGTTATTTAGTACGAATCAGTGAAATGGCGGAATCCATAAAAATTATTCAACAGGCTCTGGAAGGAATTCCGGGGGGGCCCTATGAGAATTTAGAAGTCCGTCGCTTTGATAAAGCAAGGGATTCCGAATGGAATGATTTTGAATATCGATTCATTAGTAAAAAGCCTTCTCCCACTTTTGAATTGTCGAAACAAGAACTTTATGTCAGAGTAGAAGCCCCAAAAGGAGAATTGGGAATTTTTCTGATAGGAGATAATAGTGTTTTTCCCTGGAGATGGAAAATTCGTCCACCCGGTTTCATCAATTTGCAAATTCTTCCTCAGCTAGTTAAAAGAATGAAATTGGCTGATATCATGACCATACTAGGTAGTATAGATATCATTATGGGAGAAGTTGATCGTTGAAATGATAATTGATACGACAGAAGTACAAGCTATCAATTCTTTTTCCAGATCGGAATCCTTAAAAGAGGTCTATGGCCTCGTATGGCTGCTTGTCCCTATTTTTACTCCTGTATTGGGAATCACAATAGGTGTACTCGTGATTGTGTGGTTAGAAAGAGAAATATCCGCAAGGATACAACAACGTATTGGGCCTGAATATGCTGGTCCCTTGGGAATTCTTCAAGCTCTAGCAGATGGGACCAAACTACTTTTCAAAGAGGATCTTCTACCATCTAGAGGAGATATTCGTTTATTCAGTATCGGCCCATCTATAGCGGTCATATCAATTCTACTAAGTTATTCAGTAATTCCTTTTGGCTATCGTCTTGTTCTAGCCGATCTCAGTATAGGTGTTTTTTTATGGATCGCTATTTCCAGTATTGCTCCTATTGGACTTCTTATGTCAGGATATGGATCAAATAATAAATATTCCTTTTCAGGTGGTCTACGAGCTGCTGCTCAATCTATTAGTTATGAAATACCATTAACTCCATGTGTGTTATCAATATCTCTACGTGTGATTCGTTGGAACATGAACTTTTACCTCTTTCCTTTATTTCTAGGAAAGGGGTTGAATGTATTGAATAGATATCTTTATTTTTTTATTCATCATTCGGGTCAATGAGTTAAACCAGATAGTTATATGAGTGAAACAAAACAGCTTATGAATTCGCAGTAAGAAGATTGATTCTCATTCCCTATGTACGAGAGTAAGGTAGAAGTAAACATAAGCAGTGGAAACTGTTTACCCCAAGATTGATTGATTAGTTATCATGGCTTGAAGCGGGTGCAAAAGATCAACTGTATGGAGTTTCTACTATTGTATGTATTACCATACCGGGGATCAATCAAAAATGAGTGGATGGTTAGGAACACCAAGGTACACAAAGGATTAGTAATAGAGATAATGTAAGGTATCCAAAGGGGTATTTCTGCATAAAAGGAATCATAATGAGGGCTTTAAGTTGGTAGAAATGATCAAGGAGTACTTCCCCACGATTCCGATCTAGAGTATGCTCTTATCCACTGATTAAAGAAATGACTATCGGGAACGACGTAATCCTTTATTTTTTTTTGAATCCCCTCTTCTTAGTGAGAAAGAAGAACAGGAACGAAAGAAATGAAATGCAATAGGAAAACTGAATAATAAAAGATCCTTGTTTATTCTTTCCTCCATCCCATCCATATTCATACAAATGGAATTTTTATCATGATTCATGAACTAGTGTAGTGTTTAATTATTTTTCGTAATCGAAAGATACGGGTCGAAATATCTATTGATACAACGAGTATTTTATTGAAGGATTAAGTTATTACTAAACAAAAATTTTGATTATAAAATAAAGAATCAGATCAATTCGGAAGCGCTTTTTATTTGTTATTATAGCAGACAGAATTTCATTGGTCTAATTCGGGACTCTCCGATGCGATGCATGTTTACTCTATC